ATGTACAAAAAAATAGGAAAATATCCTCAGGTTTCGAAGGAATTGCACGTATAACAATTCAAAAAAAAATCGATTTGATCCAAGTCATAATCTATATTGGATTCCCAAATTTATTAATAGAGGGGCAAACACGAGGAATCGAAGAATTACAGATGAATGTACAAAAGGAGTTTCATTCTGTAAACCGGAGACTCAACATTGCTATCACAAGAGTTGAAAAACCTTATGGACAACCTAATATTCTTGCAGAATATATAGCTTTACAATTAAAAAATAGAGTTTCGTTTCGAAAAGCAATGAAAAAAGCTATTGAATTAACTGAACAAACGGATACAAAAGGAATTCAAGTGCAAATAGCAGGCCGTATCGACGGAAAAGAAATTGCACGTGTCGAATGGATCAGAGAGGGTAGAGTTCCCCTACAAACAATTCGCGCTAAAATTGATCATTGTTCCTATACAATTCGAACTATTTATGGAGTATTAGGTATAAAAATTTGGATATTTGTAGACGAGGAATAATCAACCTTGTCTTCCCATTCTGTCCAGTGATAAAACAAAAAATGACAAACTCTTTCATTCTTTTTCCGTTAAAAAAAAAAAAAATGAACAATTCTAATTCTATAAGGTTAAATAAAAATTCGATTGATCATTTGGTATAATTGCTATGCTTAGTGTGTGACTCGTTAGTTTTTTCTTTATAGTTTAAAGTTGGGATTAAAAAAAAAAATAAACTGACCCCCGCTATAAACTTTGTAATTATATAAAATAAACTAATAACCAACTTATTGCTTCGTATTGTCGAGATCCCAAGAAACAGTCACTATATGAATGAATGGATCTATCATATGGTTGTAGCAACTGAAATTCTTTCAAGAAAAAATAAATCTGATTATGGGTTGTAAAGCAAAAAAATAAAGGGATGTGGATAAATGGAAGGATGATAGAAAGAAAGAACAAAAATATCAATGATATATGATTCCAATATGTATGGTCTATGAATCACGTCATAAAAGGCAGTGTGATAAAGCATCAATACTGATAAGATAATTATAAATATAATAAGATAATTATAAATATAAGAATTTTAAAATGAAATAATTTAAAATAGAATAAAATAATAAAGAGCCTTCAGGTTAATAAAAACTGAGGAAATTGACTCGGGAACGAATTTTGTTGGAAGCTCCATTGCAAAGTTCGGACCTAACCATTAATGGAGAAGCTATGGGAACGACAGAACCTGTGACTGCATAGGCTTCTATTGAAAACGAATCCTAATAATTCATTGGGTGGGATGGCGGAACGGACCAAGAAAAAATTGATTTATTCTGAGAGGTCATGAATTGAACCTTCGAATGAAACAGGAAAGAGTAAATATTCGCCCGCGAAACCTCTATTTATTGGATTACAATCTTTTGTCGTAATTCGATAGAGGTAAAAAAAAATAAGGAAAGGATTCGTTATGTTATAAAAATAAAAAAGAGAAACATTACATTATCTATAAAGATACATAAATGTACACACACGTCTAGCTGTATTGTATATCTTGTATCTACATCTTCCTTCTTATGTAAGAAATTAAATATCAATAAAAGCCATTACTTGGTGTATTATCTATTAATGTGTACCTATTAATGTGTATCTATTAATGTGTATCTATTAATGTGTATCTATAATATTATTGAATTTGAATCCTTTCATTCGCGAGGAGCTGGATGAGAAGAAACTCTCATGTCCGGTTCTGCAGTAGAGATGGAATTAAGAAACAACCATCGACTATAACCCCAAAAGAACCAGATTTCGTAAACAGCATAGAGGAAGAATGAAAGGAATATCTTGTCGAGGCAATCATATTTGTTTCGGCAGATACGCTCTTCAGGCACTTGAACCTGCTTGGATTACAGCTAGACAAATAGAAGCAGGGCGAAGAGCAATGACACGATATGCGCGTCGTGGTGGAAAAATATGGGTACGTATATTTCCCGACAAACCTGTTACAGTAAGACCCGCGGAAACACGTATGGGTTCGGGGAAGGGATCCCCTGAATATTGGGTATCCGTTGTTAAACGGGGTCGAATACTTTATGAAATGGGTGGAGTATCAGAAACTGTAGCTAGAGCAGCTATCTCAATAGCTGCGCGCAAAATGCCTATACGAACTCAATTTCTTATTTCAGGATAGAGATGTAGAACTAAACAAAAAGGGGTATTGGGGATGAAAAAACAACCGCAGGTTTATTTTTTTCTGGACGGACAATATTTCTTTTTTTTTTCTTTCATACTTTTGCATTGAAATAACAGATTGAAATAAAAATGATATGATTCAACCTCAGACCCTTTTGAATGTAGCGGATAACAGCGGAGCTCGAAAATTGATGTGTATTCGAATCATAGGAGCTGGTAATCACCGATATGCTCATATTGGTGATGTTATTGTTGCTGTAATCAAAGAAGCAGTTCCCAATATGCCTCTAGAAAGATCAGAAGTAATTAGAGCTGTAATTGTACGTACATGTAAAGAACTCAAACGTGAAAACGGTATGATAATACGATATGACGACAATGCTGCGGTTGTCATTGATCAAGAAGGAAATCCAAAAGGAACTCGAGTTTTTGGTGCGATCGCTCGAGAATTGAGACAGTTAAATTTTACTAAAATAGTATCATTAGCTCCCGAAGTATTATAAATAGTAGTAGATGAGACTATAATATAGTAGGGTATCTGAAATAGATCAAATAGATCAAATTAGTAGATTGTGTCTCACGTATATACTTTATAATAATAATAAAAAAAAAAAGGAAACATGTTGATTATATCAAAATTAGGAGGAACCTATAATTCTAGTTCGTCATGGGTAGGGACACTATTGCCGATCTAATAACTTCTATAAGAAATGCTGACACGGATAAAAAAGGAAGGGTTCGAATAGCATCTACAAATATCACCGAAAACATTGTTAAAATACTTCTACGAGAAGGTTTTATTGAAAACGTTCGGAAACATCAGGAGAGTAACAAATATTTCTTGGTTTCAACTCTGCGACATAGAAAAACCAGAAAAGGAATATATAAAACTAGAACCATTTTAAAGCGTATCAGCCGACCCGGCTTACGAATTTATTCCAACTATCAACGAATTCCTAAGATTTTAGGTGGAATGGGAATTGTAATTCTTTCTACTTCTCGAGGTATAATAACAGATCGAGAAGCTCGACTAGAAAGAATTGGAGGAGAAATTTTGTGTTATATATGGTAATCTTCCACCTCTGGTATCCGAATTTGATCTCTAACTTCCTATTTGTAAAATAGAGAGGAAAAGTGAGTTATATAACTCTTCCTCCATTAGTTGATACTTCAAGGAGGTTACCTGGAATGAAAGAACAAAAATTGATTCATGAGGGTTTAATTACTGAATCACTTCCCAACGGTATGTTCCGGGTCCGTTTAGATAATGAAGATCTAATTCTAGGATATGTTTCAGGGAGGATCCGCCGCAGTTTTATACGGATACTACCGGGAGATAGAGTAAAAATTGAAGTAAGTCGTTATGATTCAACCAGGGGACGTATAATTTATCGACTTCGCAACAAAGATTCGAACGATTAGGTTATTTTTTTAACCATGGGTATACAATTTGAAGTTCAAAAAAAAATTCAAGAGACTTATTCTCTTCCAAGAAGTGGATTCAGAATTAAGGTAAGGAATAAAAAATATGAAAATAAGGGCTTCCGTTCGTAAAATTTGTGAAAAATGTCGACTGATTCGCAGGCGTGGACGAATTATAGTGATTTGTTCCAATCCGAAACATAAACAGAGACAAGGGTAATTCTTCTAAAAAAGAACTTTACTTTCCAAAATTCAAAAATAAAATATGTAAAAATAAGGTAAAGGATCTGTTTTAACATGAAATGGATATCTCCGTATCTTTTCTTTTTGTATATTTCTGACTCATAAATATGAGATGATAAAATATGACAAAAGCTATACCAAGAATTGGTTCACGTAGGAATGGGCGTATTGGTTCACGTAAGAATGGGCGTAGAATACCAAAAGGCGTTATTCATGTTCAAGCGAGTTTCAACAATACCATTATAACTGTTACAGATGTACGAGGTCGGGTAGTTTCTTGGGCCTCCGCTGGTACTTCTGGATTCAAAGGCACAAGAAGAGGAACACCTTATGCTGCTCAAGCCACAGCGGTAAATGCTATTCGTACAGTGGTTGATCAGGGTATGCAACGAGCAGAAGTTATGATAAAGGGTCCTGGTCTCGGAAGAGATGCAGCATTACGAGCCATTCGTAGAAGTGGTATATTATTAAGCTTCGTACGTGATGTAACACCTATGCCACATAATGGATGTCGACCTCCTAAAAAAAGACGTGTGTAGAAATAAGAATTAAACCGATTTCAAGAGAAATAAATGATCAAATAATAATACTAGTATAGTATGGTTCGAGAGGAAGTAGCAGGATCCACTCGAACACTACAGTGGAAGTGTGTTGAATCAAGAGTAGACAGTAAGCGTCTTTATTATGGTCGTTTCATTCTGTCACCACTTATGAAAGGTCAAGCTGATACCATCGGTATTGCCATGCGAAGGGCCTTACTTGGAGAAATAGAAGGAACATGTATCACACGTGCAAAATCTAAGAAGGTGCCACATGAATATTCTACGATAGTAGGTATTGAGGAATCAGTACATGAAATCTTACAAAATTTGAAAGAAATTGTATTGAGAAGTAATCTCTATGGAGTTAGAGACGCGTCGATTTGCGTAAGGGGTCCTAGATACATAACCGCTCAAGATATCATCTCACCACCTTCCGTAGAAATAGTTGACACGACACAACATATAGCTAACCTGACGGAACCAATTGATTTGTGTATTGGATTACAAATCAAGAGAGATCGCGGATATCGTATGGAACCCATAAATGACTCTCAAGATGGAAGTTACCCTATAGATGCTGTATTCATGCCTGTTCGAAATGCGAATCATA